GCACGATTATATGACCAATCATATAGCAAATTGATAATTTTATCTCCCAAAACTCTTTGACTCTTATTGACTCTTTTAGTAAATAAATTAAGTCCATTCCAGTTTTGGAAAGATGAATAAAAGGGTTTATATAAAAAAGCCGCTATAAATATTCCAAAAAACGTTATACTAACTGAAAAAGTTGCATTTGGCAAAAATTCATACCAATCAAAAAAATTATTTGAATTTTGATGTAAAAGATTTATAGACGGAGTTAACAATTTTGCTAAGATATCCAAATGGTTTCCTTCTTGATTAAAGGGAATTCCTATGGCTCCAACAAACAAAGGGAATAAGACTAATATAAGCATAGAGAATAGCATAGTATTGTCCGATTCATGAGGATAAAAAAAAGTCTTTGTAGGACCAAAAGGAAAAATAGTAAGAAAAGGCATTTTTGTTACATGAGTATCCATTCGGTATGTTTTCTTCGAAAAAAAAGAAGTCCTTTCCCTTTCATTATTATTTATTTTTAATAAAGCAACTAAAGGAAAACTTTTTTTAATCGATTTTGGCTCTTCTTTACCCCATAGAGATATTGAATAGAAGGAATTTCCTTTTTTGCCACTGTAATTTTGAAAACGAACGTTTAAATGCCCTTCAAAAGTAAGTAAATAAACCCGAAACATATAAAATGCAGTTAATCCGGCTGTGACAGAAGCAATTATTGCGAAAATCGGTGAATATAACCAACTATCATTAAGAATTTCATCTTTGGACCAAAAACAAGCAAGAGGTGGAATACCACAAAGAGAAAGTGTACCTAATAAAAAAGCAGTTTTTGTAATTGGCACGTGCTTTCTTAACCCGCCCATAAGAGCCATGTTCTGGCTTTTATCTGGAGCGTATCCAACAAGAGCTTCCATTGAATGAATAATTGATCCGGATCCTAAAAACAACAAGGCTTTCGAATAAGCATGAGTAATCAAATGAAATAAAGCGGCTCGATAGGACCCCATACCTAGAGCTAACATCATATAACCCAATTGAGACATTGTAGAATAGGCTAAACTTTTCTTAATATCTTTTTGAGCAAGAGCTAAAGTGGCTCCTAATAATACTGTTATTATACCTATAAAAGATATTAGATTCATTATGTATGGTATCGCTATGAAAAGTGGAAGAAGACGAGCTACAAGAAAAATTCCCGCTGCTACCATAGTAGCGGCGTGGATAAGAGCCGAAATAGGAGTAGGCCCCTCCATGGCATCGGGTAACCATACATGAAGGGGAAATTGTGCGGATTTAGCAACTGCGCCGCCAAATAATAGAAAGGCACACAAAGTAACAAATAAAAAGTTAACCTCCTTATTATAAATCAAGTTATTGAATATTTCGAACAAATCCCGAAATTCGAAACTACCCGTTGTCCAATAAAGACCTAAGATTCCTAATAATAAACCAAAATCCCCTACACGATTAGTTACAAAGGCTTTTTGACAAGCACTTGCCGCACTAGGTCGTGTGAACCAAAACCCTATTAATAGATAAGAACACATCCCAACCAATTCCCAAAAAATATAAATTTGTATCAAATTCGAACTTGTAACTAATCCCAACATTGAAGTATTAAAAAAACTCATATAAGCAAAAAATCTCAAATATCCTTGATCATGAGACATATAATTGTCGCTATAAAAAAGAACCAGAATTCCAACTGTGGTGATTAATATTGACATAATAGAAGTAAGCGGATCAATAAAGTGTCCGAACTCGAAAGAAAAATCATTATTGATCGTCAAAGACCATATGTATTGATAGATAGAACTCCTATTTATTTGCTGAATAGATAGATCGACCGAAAAAATCATAACTATACTTAACAAAAAAATACTAGGAAAAGCCCAAATACGGCGAAGATTTTTTGTTGCCGTTGGAAAAAGTAGAAGTCCCACTCCTATTAACATAGGAACTGGAAGCGGAACGAAAGGTATGATCCAAGAATATTGATATGTATGTTCCATAAAAATAATAATTTTTTTATTCTTAATTAATTGTTTCTGATTCACCGGTTCTTATCTCTTTTAAAAGAGATTACTAAAGTATTAAAAAAGCAACTGAAACTAAAATGTAATTTTCTAGTCGTAGTTAGTTTGAACCTTTCTCAACTACTTCAAAAATTTGCAAAGTGAAAAATAACGAATCCTTTTATACTAAGTTTATACTAAGTAAGATTTTTGTAAGATTTTTAGGAAAACGTAGCAGCAAATTCCAATTTCCATTATTATTCCCTATTACAAAAATTTATGGACATATATCAAGACTAAAAAATTGGACAAAAAAAAAGAAGTACTTTATTTTGATATCAATCATCGGATGTCCCATAACTTTGCCTAATAAAAAAAGAACTAGGTATTTTTGTTTGTTTATTCAGAATAATTAACGAGTTTAATTTGGGACTGATTGATTGTGTTCTATTCTAATAATCTAGTAATTGGTTATTAATAACCAATTACTAGAATTACTAGAAAAGAAAAAAGAAAAAGATTCAAGTTTTTTATTAGGTAGGTAAGGGTTCTTAAGCTTGTTCGATATGTATTTTTTATGTACAAATGTAACATCCAAAAAAGAGACAGAGATAGAAAGGTATCACAAATAACTCCGAAATACAAATTATTTTGCCTCAGATATTGTATGGAATAGGAATTGAAAAAACAAAAAAATGATTTGTTTTAAACAATAGATGTCTTTCACATCCAATTTTTGTAATGAATAACTTTTTATTTTTTGAATGGCAGTTCCAAAAAAACGTAGTTCTATATTAAAAAAACGTATTCGTAAAAATATTTGGAAAAAGGGGGGATATTGGGCAGCGCGGAAAGCTTTTTCGTTAGCGAAATCCCTTTCGACCGGGAATTCAAAAAGTTTTTTGTACGACAAATAATTTTGAATAATTGGAATCCGCATCCACCTGACTCCAAAAACGAGCCGGTTTAGTTTCGAATTTAGATTCCATTTTTTAATATAGAATAGAAAAATAGAAGTAAAAAAAATAGAAAAAGAAAAAGTAAGTAATAAATAATGATTTCCATTCCCTACTGTTTTGAACCAATGGATTTGGCTACTGAATCGGTACTTTTTTTTTTTTGAAAAAAAAAAAAAAAGAATAAAAAATTGAGAGTTTTGCCTTTATTTGTATTTGAATATGCTTTTCATTCCCGGGATGGGGATTCTTAATTTCCCCATCACCCACCCACTTAAAAATAAGACAATAATAAAGGTTTTGTTTTGTCTTTTCTTTTTTTTTTTTTATATTTCTCCTTTTCTATTTCAATTTATGCTACTCTATAGCATAAATTGAAATCTTTATTGGACAAAAGCAATGAGTTGTTGAAACTAATTTTGAATTATACTTTTTTTTTAACCTTCTGAATCATCACTCCAAGTGAGAATGAGAAAGGCATCTTTCGCCATTTCGGCGTATTTCTAATTTCTATACGAATAGTATGCAATTTATAAGTAATAAAAGAATCCTATGTTTGAAAGGGAGGATCAATCTAAAAATATCGATTTTTAGAATTCGGATTTAGAAATAAATTTTTGAAGTAGGACAATAGAAATCGAAATTCTTTTATATAATATGTATAGCTCGATACCTAATTGGTTTGATAAACCCTAAGACAAATTCATACTGAAAAAACCTAACGATTATCACAAGACAAAAGTTATGCAAATTAAATCAAATTTTTTGAATTATTGGATATTATGCTTAAATTGTGATCGCGATCCATAAAAAAGAAAAAGAATATGTTATTGTTAAGTTAAATAAAACTGAAACCTTAAATAACTAAATAAAACGATAAAAAAGAGACTGTTTCAATCTCTATTGAAACAAATTTTTATTCATCAATTGAATGCTTCCTAAAAAACAAAAGTATTTCATTGAAACTTACTCTTTCACTTTCCATCTCGACGATTAAATAAAAATAAGTTATTATTATTTCTAGCAAGCCGCTATGGTGAAATCGGTAGACACGCTGCTCTTAGGAAGCAGTGCTAGAGCATCTCGGTTCGAATCCGAGTGGCGGCATAACATCTTCTAAAAGATATATAAAATAGAAAAGCCCTATAATGAATTGAATTTCCAATTTCCATTCCGTATACTCGAGAGACTTTCACTTTTTCCTTTTAATTTCATTTTTTATTTATGATATTTTCAACTTTAGAACATATATTAACTCACATATCATTTTCGGTCATTTCAATTGGAATTACAATCCATTTAATAACCTTATTAGTCGATGAAATCGTAGGACTATATGATTCATCAGAAAAGGGGATGATAGCTACCCTTTTCTGTCTAACAGGATTATTAGTAATTCGTTGGATTTCTTCGGGGCATTTCCCATTAAGTGATTTATATGAATCATTAATCTTTCTGTCATGGAGTTTCTCCATTATTCATAGGATTTTAAAACATAAAAATCATTTAAGCGCAATAACCGCGCCAAGTGCTATTTTTACCCAAGGCTTTGCAACTTCGTGTTTGTTAACCAAAATGCATCAATCCGAAATATTAGTGCCCGCTCTACAAGTTCAGTGGTTAATGATGCACGTAAGTATGATGGTATTCGGCTATGCCGCTCTTTTATGCGGATCATTATTATCCACAGCTCTTCTAGTCATTACATTTCGAAAAATGATAAGGATTTTTGGTAAAAGCAATAAATTATTAAATGGAACTGTAACTGAGTCATTTTCCTTCGGTGAAATACAATACATGAATGCAAAAACCAATGTTTTACTAAATACTTATTTTTTTTCTGCTAGAAATTATTACAGGTACCAATTGATTCAACAATTGGATCATTGGAGTTATCATATTATTAGTCTAGGATTTATCTTTTTAACCATAGGTATTCTTTCAGGCGCAGTATGGGCTAATGAGGCATGGGGATCATATTGGAATTGGGATCCAAAGGAAACTTGGGCATTTATTACTTGGACTATATTCGGGATTTATTTCCATACTCGAACAAATAAAAAATCGGAAGGTTTTAATTCCGCAATTGTGGCTTCTATGGGCTTTGTTATAATTTGGATATGTTATTTCGGGGTCAATCTATTAGGAATAGGGTTACATAGTTATGGTTCATTTAATTAACAATTCACATCTAATTGAATTGCAAATTGAAGAAAAGAAAGGGCCCGATGAAGACAAAGATAGGATGGCGCATATATATAAACGAAACTGAGTGGAAACCGCCGAGAACCTTTTGAATCACTCCACTACTTGATTCAAAAGGTTCTCACAAACCCAAAAGGGGTTTGGTTACAATTCAAATTTATTTTTTCTTTTTTTATTCATGAAAATTCTCTATAAAAAAATTAGATAGAATAGCTTCGACCTTGTCCACTGATAGTGACAGAACGAAATCCGGATAAATACCAATACCAAGTACGGGTAGAAGAATAGAGATCAAAACAAATAATTCCCGTGGTCCAGAATCAAAAAAATAAGAGTTTACGCCATTAAATAGCTTGTACCCATAAAACATTTGCCGTAACATAGATAATGAATAAATAGGAGTTAATATCATTCCAATTGCCATTACAAAAGTAATCAGTATTTTTGCTATTAAAAAATATTTTTGGCTAGTAATTATTCCAAAAAAGACTATCAATTCCGCAACAAAACCACTCATGCCCGGTAATGCAAGGGAAGCCATTGATAAGATACTAAATAGCGTGAATATCTTTGGAATTGGTAAAGCCAGCCCGCCCATTTCGTCGAGATAACCACGACGTATTCTATCATAACTCGTTCCTGCTAAGAAAAAAAGTGCAGCGCTAATAAACCCATGAGAAATTATTTGTAAAATGGCTCCGCTGAGTCCTGTATCAGTTATCGAGCCAATTCCTATAATTATGAAACCCATATGAGATACAGAGGAATAGGCGATTCTTTTTTTTAAATTGCGTTGGCCAGGAGATGTTAAAGCTGCATAAATTATTTGCATTGTACCTACTATGATTAACCAGGGAGAAAATAGAGAATGAGCGTGCGGTAATAGTTCCATATTGATCCGAACCAAGCCATATGCTCCCATTTTTAATAAGATTCCGGCCAGAAGCATACAAGTACTGTAATGGGCCTCCCCATGGGTGTCCGGTAACCATGTATGTAAGGGTATAATCGGTGATTTGACAGCAAAAGCAATAAGAAATCCAATATAGAATAGTATTTCCAGTGCCACGGGATACGATCGATTAGCTAATATTTCCAAATTTAATGTTGGTTCATTGGAACCATATAAACCGATACCCAAAACTCCTATTAATAGAAAAACGGAACCTCCTGCAGTGTACAAAATAAACTTTGTAGCTGAATAAAGACGTTTCTTTCCACCCCATGCTGATAGAAGTAGATAAACAGGAATTAATTCTAATTCCCACATGATGAAAAAAAGTAAAAGGTCACGAGAAGCAAATGATCCTATTTGACCGCTATACATTGCTAACATCAGGAAATAGAATAATCGGGAATTCCGAGTAACTGGCCAAGCCGCTAACGTAGCTAAAGTGGTGATAAATCCCGTCAATAAAATGGGTCCTAGGGAAAGTCCATCTATTCCCAATCTCCAGTAAAAACCAAAAAAATCGATCCATTTATAATCCTCTGCGAGTTGTATTAATGGATCGTCCAATTCAAAATGATAACAGAAGGCATAGGTCGTTAGAAGGAGTTCTAGCACGCATATATATATAGTATACCCCCTAGTCACCTTATTTCCTCTATGAGGGAGAAAGAAAATGAAAAAACCCGTGGCTATCGGAAAAACTACAATTATTGTTAACCAAGGAAAAAAGTTCGTGGTAAAGGCAAGATACACTCGAACCAGACAAAACCGTGCTCGAAAAATAGAATATATATTCTTAATTTTTTTTATTTTTCGAGTACGGGTTTTTGTCGGTAATCAGTAAGTAAAAAAAATGTATTCAAAATAGATTCAAGTGGGGTTTTGGGGAACGTATCAATATCAATAAGCTAGACCCATGCTTCGAGTTGTTTCATGCCATAAATAAACTCGAACACTCAAGAAATCCGTTGGACAGGCGGATTCACATCTCTTACAACCAACACAATCCTCCGTTCTTGGAGCAGAAGCAATTTGTTTAGCTTTACATCCGTCCCAAGGTATCATTTCTAATACATCCGTGGGACATGCTCGGACACATTGAGTACACCCTATACATGTATCATAAATCTTTACTGAATGTGACATTGAATCTATCCATTTCTGAATTAAAAAATTTTCGATCTAGTAATTTTGGAAATGAATCATATATTGAAACACCAGATCAATCAACGATTTACCAGAATTTTGGAATCAATCCATTTCTGGATCAACTGATAAGAGGGAACAAAGATACTTTGATTTTTTACGTTTTCGCCGATATGATCGAGGTTAGGACGTATTATAGATGCTAATTTGAATTTATGAATATTCTGATTTTGAAATACTATTTTATTTATTCAACAAAGTCGATTGATTGATACGAATCGATTTTCTGTTACGATAAATTGACGAAACAATAGCTGATCCGATAGCTGCTTCAGCGGCTGCAATAGCTATAACAAAAATTGAGAAAATATCTCCTTTTAATTGCCTACTATCAAAAAAATCGGAAAATGTTACAAAATTTATATTAACCGCATTTAGTATAAGTTCAAGACACATCAGGGCCCGGACAATATTTTGGCTCGTGATCAATCCATAGATACCAATAGAAAATAAATAAGCACTCAAAATAAGTACATGCTCGAGCATCATTGACCAACTCCGTACCAATTTGATTCATTTCAATATGAACAATAAGTCAAGTGATTTGATTACTTATAATCTAACAAGTATAGAACAAAAGAATATATTGCTAATAGATCAAATCAATAAACTTCTATTTGATTTATACATGAAACAGTATTCAAATCGAATTGAAGGCAAATAGATGTGATAACACAGAAAAGTCCAATTTGGATTGCTGCTGCTAGTTATAAAGATTTTTTACTGACGAGCTACGGCAATTGCACCTATCAAAGCAACTAAAAGAATGATCGAAATGAGTTCAAATGGAAGAAAAAAGTCGGTTGATAAATGAATTCCAATTTGTTGACTGTTACTTATCAAATCTTGCTCTATAATCTGGTTGGATCGTGTAGTCCAAATAATCCCGTACCACGACGTATCTAGAATAGTAGTGAGTAAGGACAAAAAAATACTTGTACAAACCAGAGAAGTAACTCCATTCCCAATAGTCCAAAGATTCAAATGAAAATCGTTGGAATAGTCTGAACCATTCATGAACATTACAGCAAATATGATTAAAACATTTACAGCTCCTACATAAATAAGGAGCTGTGCAGCAGCTACAAAAGACGAATTTGATAGAATATAGAATAAGGATATACAAATAAGAACGAATCCCAATGAAAAGGCGGAATAAATCGGGTTGGTAAGTAATACCACTCCCAGACCTCCTAATATAAGACCCGATCCTAGAAAAACTAAAAGAAAATCATGTATTGGTCCAGCCAAATCCATTATATTAAAATAAGAGATAAATAAATCGAAATGTTTTTTCATGACCTTATTGAACCGACCAGGCAATTTTTTTTTATGAGGCATTCCCGATTGAATTCAATTCAAATCTAATAGGTGTGAATTGATGTGGGTACAGTTATTGGATCAATTTCGTTCTTTTCTTTATTGGAAATGGCAGTTGGAAATTGAAAGTCTATATTTCGAAAAAATTGTGGATATATTAACAGACTTTCAATACAAATTAATTTGTACTTCTCATAATCCAATCTATAGTTGGGATTTGTACCAAACAAAGAGAAAGACCTTATTCCTTTATACCAACACGGAACCCTAGTAATTTCCAATAATAAAGAGATTTACCCGTTTTTTCTTTGAGACGAATTCAAAACTGTTCGAATTGTAAAATCGTCAATTACTGACATTGGTAAACGACCTAAAGCAATTTGATTGTAATTCAATTCGTGACGGTCGTAAGTAGCAAGTTCATATTCTTCAGTCATTGATAAACAATTTGTTGGACAATACTCAACGCAGTTACCACAAAAAATACAAATTCCGAAATCAATACTGTAATTAAGCAATCGTTTCTTTCGAATATCAGTTTCCAATTTCCAATCAACAACAGGCAGATCTATAGGACATACACGAACACATACTTCACAAGCAATACATTTATCAAATTCAAAATGGATTCGACCGCGGAAACGCTCCGATGTTATTAATTTTTCATAAGGATATTGAATAGTTACAGGGAAACGATTTGCTTGGGATAAGGTAATCATGAAACTTTGACCAATGTACCTTGCAGCTCGTACTGTTTGTTGACCATAATTCATGAACCCAGTTACCATAGGTAGCATATCGGGAATATCTATGAATAAATTTTTTCTTTCTCTTGTTTGAGGTAAGCCGTGAATATAGTATCCCTTTTTTTGTCTACAGTGAAAGGAGTTGGGAAGAGGTTGTTAATAATAGATTACCGAGAGAAATAGGTAAAAGAAATTTCCAGCCAAGATTTAATAATTGGTCCATTCTTAGTCTAGGTAAAGTCCATCTTGTTGTGATAGAAATGAACAAGAACAAATAAGTTTTAGCTAATGTAATAAAGATACCAATTGTCGTTCCAAAGATTCCATCCGCTTTATTTATTTCAAATAACTCAGGAACAAATATGTACGGAAGTGAAAGATTCCAACCGCCCAAGTAAAGAACTGTTACAAATAATGAGGAAACTAATAAATTTAGATAGGAAGCAACGTAAAATAAACCAAATTTGATACCCGAATATTCGGTTTGATAGCCTGCTACTAATTCTTCTTCTGCTTCTGGTAAATCAAAAGGTAATCTTTCGCATTCTGCTAGGGAAGAAATTAGAAAAACGATAAACCCTATAGGTTGACGCCACAAATTCCACCCCCAAAAACCATATTTTGATTGCGCCCCGACTATATCAACTGTACTTGAACTATTAGATAATCATAGTCGGTGATAACATTACTGTTCCCATCGCTATTACAAAACCGTACATGAGATTTTCACCTCATACGGCTCCTCAGGGCCACAAATAAATGTAAGGACCGGGCAAGTATTCGTTATCTTGATATGGTTATAGCATAGATAGACGCGTGGAAGGTCCCCAATTATACCAATGGAATTCTGTCTGCTATAAGAATAAATCAAAAAGCATTTCTGAATCGATCTCATCCTTCAACTTTTTTTTGGTGAGTAATAACTTAATAAATCCTTCAATAAAATACTCTTTGTAGAAATATCTATTGATATTTCGAGCCATCATTTTTTTTTTGATTACGAAAAAAAAATTAGACATTACATTAGTTCATGAATCATGACACAATTTTTCTTTCTATGAAGATAGGAAAGAAATACTATGAAGATAGGAAAGAAATACTATGAAGATAGGAAAGAAATAAGAAAAAAATAGCTTTTCTTTTTATTGTAATTTTATTTTTTTTTCTATGTTTTTTTGTTCCTCTTCTTCTTTCTGAGAAAAAGGGGGCCTCAAAAAAGTAAAGGATTATTTCGTTCCCGATAGTAATTTCTTTAATTGGGGGATAGGAGCATACTCTGAATCGGAATTGTGGGGAGTACTGCCTGATCATTTCTACCAACTTAAAGCCCCAATTAGTATTCTTTTTATGTTATGCAGACGTATCTTTTTCGTTAATTTACATAATCTCCATTACTAATTCTTTGTGTGTATTTTAGTGTTCCTTATTATCCACCCATTTTTTTTTCAATCCCCCGTTCGTTAATATATGTATTGTAATACATTCAAACATATAGTGAAAACTCCATACGGTTGACTTTTGAGCCCGCTTCAAGCTAGGATGACCAATCAACTAATCTTGGGGTAAAGGGCATCTTCCACTTTTGTTTACTTTCACTTAACTCTTGTACATAGGAAATGAGACTCAATCTGCTTTTACTGCGAATTTAGAAGTTGTTTTCTTTCACTCATATATAACTATCTAATTTTTTTATTAACCTAAAGAATAAATAAATGGATAAAAAAAAATGCGGATATCCATTCAATTTCTTTTTTTTTTTCTAGAAGGAAAAGAAAAGCTTATATTTTAGCGAATCGCACGTAGAGATATTGATAAAACACATAAAGTTAATGGTATTTCATAACTAATCGATTGAGCAGCAGCTCGCAGACCACCTAAAAACGAATATTTATTATTTGATCCATATCCTGACATAAGAAGTCCAATAGGAGCAATACTTGAAACGGCAATCCATAAAAAAATACCAATATTGAGATCAGCTAAAACAAGGTGATAACTAAAAGGAATTACTGAATAACTTAGTAGAATTGATATGACTGCTATAGATGGTCCAATACTGAAGAAACGAGTATTTCCTCTAGCTGGAAGAAGATTCTCTTTGAAAAGTAGTTTTGTTCCATCTGCTAAAGCTTGAAGAATTCCGAAAGGGCTGGCGTATTCAGGGCCAATACGTTGTTGTATTCCTGCAGATATTTCTCTTTCTAACCACACAATTACTAGTACACCTATTGTGATTCCTAATACAAGAGTCAAAATGGGGGTAAACACCCGTATGGTCCCATAGAGCTCTTTTAAGGATTCCAATCGGGAAAAAGAATTAATATCTTGTACTTCTGTTGTATCGACTATCATTTCAACGATCAACTTCTCCCATAATGATATCTATACTACCTAGTATCGTCATAATATCCGCCAATTTCATTCTTTTAACTAACTGAGGAAGAATTTGCAAATTGATAAAACCCGGTGGGCGAATTTTCCATCGCCAAGGAAAACTACTTTGATCTCCTATCATAAAAATTCCCAATTCTCCTTTTGGGGCTTCGACTCTCACATAAAGTTCTTGTTTCGGTAATTCAAAAGTAGGAGAAGGTTTTTTACTAATGAATCGATCTTCAAAATCATTCCATTCTGGATCGCTTTCTCTAGCAAAGCATCGGATTTCTAAATTCTCATAGGGCCCCCCCGGAATTCCTTCCAAAGCCTGTTGAATAATTTTTACGGATTCGGTCATTTCACCGATTCGGACTAAATAACGAGCTAATGAATCTCCTTCTTTTTGCCACTGGACTTCCCAATCAAATTCGTCGTAACACTCATAATGATCCACTTTACGAAGATCCCATTCTATTCCAGACGCTCGTAGCATTGGTCCTGATAAACCCCAATTTATTGCTTCTTCTCCACCAAAAATGCCTACTCCTTCAACTCGTTCTAAAAAGACAGGGTTTCGTGTAATAAGTTTTTGATATTCAACAACCCCCGTTAAAAAATAATCACAGAAATCCAAACATTTCTCTATCCAGCCATGGGGTAAATCGGCCGCTATCCCTCCGATACGAAAATAATTATGCATCATTCTCATACCGGTGGCAGCTTCGAATAGGTCATATACTAATTCTCTTTCTCTGAAAATATAGAAGAAGGGAGTCTGTGCACCAATATCTGCCATAAAAGGGCCGAGCCATAACAGATGAGAGGCTATACGACTCAACTCCAACATAATTACTCTGATATAGCTGGCCCTTTTAGGTACTTGAATATTTCCCAACTGTTCCGGTCCATTTACAGTTATTGCTTCTGTGAACATAGTAGCTAAATAATCCCAACGTGTTACATAAGGCAGATATTGTATAATTGTTCGGTTTTCCGCAATTTTTTCCATCCCTCTGTGTAAATAACCCAATATCGGTTCACAGTCAATAACATCTTCGCCATCGAGAGTAACGATGAGACGAAGAACACCATGCATTGATGGGTGGTGAGGTCCCATATTTACCCTCATAAGGTCTTTTCCTGTAGCTAGTATACTCATTGGTTTTTCCTCGATTCATTCTTACATGAATTGTTGAAAACAAAAAGAAGTTATCAAGATTCAAAATCTAATAAATCAAATAATTCAAAATTCTTTTTTCAAATTAACGATTTTTTGACTCCCGTATATTCAACTGACTAATTAATTCTTTATAACGTACTCTATTTTTCTTTGACAAATAAGAAAGTAGCCGTTGGCGTTTTTCCAGAACTTTCCGTAAACCCCTCTGAGATAAACAGTCTTTTCTGTGCAATTCCAAATGGGAAGTAAGTCTTTGTATCTTATTAGTGAAACTTAATACTTGAAATTCAACAGACCCGCTGTTTTCTTTTTTTTTTTCGTGAAAAGTAACTGAGATGAATGAATTTTTTACCATAAAACGAAACCCTCTTTTCCCTTTCTTTTAATATGAAATTTACTGATCAGTAATAATAATGTTAGTCATTTGAATTGAATATACACAATCATCTTAAAGCCGTTATGAACTTCCGATAAAATCAATCAACAATCAATCCCATTTTCGATTTGATTAGGGATAAAAAAGGATGGTATATTTCTTCAAAAGAGAAAAAGCGAGACCTAACAAAAATTCTGTTAATTCATTTATAGATCTAACCAATCCGTATGTCCTTAAAGTGGTATCCTGTATCATAATGGAATGTAAGACAAGGCATGCGTCCATCTCTTTGTTTTCATATACCAGGTATGGTACGCGATCGATAAGAAAAACGTACTAGTAACAAATTTGCAATCGTGGATACATATGTATCCTTATCATACTGAAACGGCTGCCATTATTGGTATTAAACCAATAGCGATTCATACAAACTAAATCTTCTAATCGATAATTGGGCCAAAGAAAGAACTTTAATTTAATTAGTTTCTTTTTCTCTCTAGCAAGATCTTTGCTTTTATCCAAAACGTGACTCCCCTTTTTTACGTTATTACAAAATACGGAATTTCTCTGAATACCATTTTGATTCTTCCAATTGAAACAAATCAGAGTTCTCAATTCTCTACGACGGTTGGGGAATAAAATATTTTCAGGAACAAGCAAATCAAAATTCTTTTTGTCTCTATTTCCAGTCATTCTTTGATGTCTTGCAATGGATTCATAATTTTTTTTTTTATGAACATTGCTTTTTTCTCGGTATCTTTTAGTAATTTGGCGCTTATTCTTATGAACCAATGAAATACCTACGATTTGATATATAAAAAACTTTCCATCGTTTTTTACAGACAGACGAAGCGGTTCGATAATAAATATTCCCCCTTTCACCAATTCTGTAAGAGTGAAATCCTTATGAATCATCAAAATATCCAGACCCATTTCTCCCCCTTGAATAGAGGATATAGCAATTTCTCTTGGATTTATCAGTCGAAGCAGGAGACAATAGATCTTGATATTATTTATTATTCTTTGATTTAAAAAAGAATCCCATCTCAACTGAAAATGCAAATACTTTTTTAGGAATAAATAAAGTTCTGCTTCTGTGTTGTTCTTGTATTGTTTTTTCGTTCTACGTTTTTTGATGTCTGATCCCGAAGAATTTGCTTCAACATCTTTTTCTCGGTTTGAGAGAATTGACCCAAGACTTACTTGGTTTTGTGCATCTGATCGAGGATTCCCTCGGTCTGGGGGTTCTTTTTCTTCTTTACTTCTATTGTATAATTCAAGAGAGTTTTTTTGATTCGATGATATAAAAAGATCTTCCTTTTTCTTTCGAGTTATTTTTTTATTCCCATTTTCATTTCCCTTAAAACTGAAAAGAAGTAATTTGATTGGTATGATCCACGGTTTTTTTTTATATGCATTAAAAAATAGCACTAATTCTCGGAAGAACCAAAGCTCCAGATTTGATATAGGACAACTTAGTATTGCTTCATTCATTCCCATCCAATCAAAAAAGAACTTTTTTTGATTGGATGGTTTAATTTCTTCATCTTCATGAATTGTAAGATAAAAAAGAACTTTCTTATTAATTTCATCAATTATTTGATACTTATCAGCCCCAATCTTAGTATTTGGATTCCTGTTGGTACCAATATCAACCCAGACTTCAATATCAACCTTATTTCTAAGACAAAAATCGAGAATTCTCCAATCAAAAAATTTTCTATCCGAAAATTTATCCATATCCATAATATCATCTTCTTCTAGATAATTATTAATAGGGATACCCCCCAACATATCAAATAATTTGCCTTCCCTTATGTTGGAATTAGAAAAGATTTCTTCTTTATTATTTACTTGGAATAATGATTTATGAATATACGAGTCTTTCTTATCTTCATAATTAATAGATTTATATGATAAAAGATCATATCTATAGTGTTTTTTTAAATTATCTTTTTGATTCTGTAATGGATTCGCTTCAAAAAAATTTTGTTTGTCGGAATGAGTTAATCTATTTTTTTCATAAGAATCCTTTTTGTTTAAATCTTTCTTTTGAGCCATACTGTGTTGATTGGCTCTATTTCGCCATTTTTGTGGTACTAATATAGGCCATCTTATCCGAGATAAATCGGATTGATATTGATAATGACCCTTTAACCAGTTTTTCCATTGATTCATTTCAAAATTCAAAAAAGATTCATGTCTTAATTCGTAATGAAATATTCCTTGTTTTTTAAAATAATCTTTTATTTCCTTCTTAAGAAAAAGGGATGTTCCGTCATATTGAAAGACAAATCTTAAATTATAAAAGTGAATAAGTTGGGTTTGTGATAATTTGTAAAATACATATGCTTGTGATTGTGAGAAAAAAGAGAAATCATAAGAAATCTTTGAATTCTTATTACTAACCTTAGAAAGTGATTTTTTTATAGTCGAAATAAAGTGAATTCCATTTTTACTTGTTTTATTAATTCTTTCCTGATTTGTTTCATTATTGTGGATATTTTTCTCAATAATTTTGATTTTTTTTGGTGATTCAAAAAAAAAAATTGCATGGATTCTTGGAATATTGACAATAGCTAGAAAAATTTTTATGTATATCCTTTCAATGAAAAATTTTATAAAAAAATATGATTTACCAATTAATCGAGTATTTCTTTTTTTTAATATTTGCCAAATCTTTTTTGACGCTCCTAATATTTTAGGACGATAACTTGTTTTGTTCGAACTAATATTTCTTTCGTAAGTTAGCAGTCTTTTTTTCTTTTCTTTTGTAATTTTTTCTATTTTCTTTTTTATTATGTTTGTTCGATTAGTCAGATCTTTTATTTTTTTTTCGGGCAGTGCTAAATTTGTCCAATCCATAGATCGAATTTGAATGGACGATTCGTGAATCATCTGATTACTCATTATCAAATCTTTTTTATCTTCACCCAATTCATCTATTTCTCGCAATCTAAATAATGGAATTTGGTTTGTTTTTGAAAGTTCTTTTACTCTTCCTTTTACTTTTAGTAATAGAATTCTTTTGATGACCCATCTTTTTGTTTCTTTTGCGATTTGTTGAAAAATTTTTGTTCTTTCTTTTAAAACGCTTAAAGACTTTGTTTTCAATTGTCTAATTTTTTTTTTTAGTTCTTTGAAAATGGGTTTAAAAAACGAAGGTCTTTTTCGGGGAGGACCAAAAGGCAATTCCGCTTCCATTCCCCAAACTGTTAAAAAACAAAAATCGTTGTTTTTTTGTCCCCCTTTTTTTTTCATTGCATCTTTATGAGGGAATTGTAGCTTAGATTTGTGCCAAGGTTTCAGGCAAAAAGGAAATAGGATCTTTATCTGAATACCCTCCGTTAACCAGTTTTTCGGAAATTCTCGTTCGGATAATTGAACACCGTTATGGGTGCATTTTACATACATTTCCCTATTCCAATCCTTTAAATCCTCGGACCATTCAGGAATTTGAAATAAGAGCATGCGAGCAATATTTTTAGCTATTATCAGTGAAGGTAATATAATATATTTTCTAAGAATCGATTGAGTTAATAATACAAAACTTCTGAGTACTTGAGCAAAAAAAAATGTATTCCAGATTTCTGCTATGGGTATCTCTGTTTTTTCTTTTCTTTTGTATTTTTCTCTTTTGTCCTCCTCTTGGTTATCAATTTTTTTTTGCTTTTCAATTTTAGAATCAGAAAGTTTTTGGTCTTTTTGTTTCCACATCCAATTTTTAAAAATTACTTTCATCAGTTCGGAAATATCAAACGAAAAAAAAAAAGGTTTGTCTAGCCTGTCCAAAAAAAGCGGGGAATGCACATTTGCTTGAAACAGTTCCCAAGTAATAGTTTTACGTCTTTGTGCGCGCATAGAGCCTTTGATTAGACCTCGACGAAAATCCGATTGTTGTGAATAATGGGTCAAATTCACCTTCTTTGCTTGCTTAGGACTCTTAGTATATTTTGTATTAATATACGTAGAGGTATTTGGCTTTGGCTGGTTATCAGTGAAAATAACTACATGTTTGAACTTTCTTGAACGAATTGCCCCTGCTACAGTTTCGCCCCTGTTTTTCTTTTTTTGTCCTAAATCGGTAATTGAGTTGTATGACCAGCGAGGAACTTTTTTACTAATTTCTTTTATTCCAATAGAGTTTTTTCTAATTCTTTGGTCGTTGGGATCCGTT